ATATAATGTTAACATAGCTTACCTTAAAGCATGGCACTGAAAATGCCAAGACGGTTATACCTGCTTAACACAAGGTCTTGGTCTTAAACCCCCTATTATTTACATCCCTAATTATACATGCAAGACTCACCTCTACAGTGAAACAGCCCACCAATCAACCAATCGGAGCAGGTATCAGGCACCCTAAGCCCACGACACCAAGCACAATAGCCACACCCCCACGGGCCAGCAGCAGTAGTTAATATTAGGCCATAAGCGCAAGCTTGACCTAGCAAGGGACCACCCAGGGCCGGTTAACCACCGTGCCAGCGACCGCGGTTACACGATAGGCCCAAAATAATATAAACGGCGTAAAACACGACTAAATTATAGTCTAACTATTAGAGCTAAAACTTAAGCCAGGCTGTAAAAAGCCATAAGCCACAATAAAGCTCTAACAACAAACAAATTCCACTCGTGAAAGCCAGGACACAAACTAAGATTAGATACCTTACTATGCCTAGCCGTAACACAACAATTAAATTACCAATTGTTCGCCAAATAACTACGAGTAAAGACTTAAAATTTAAAAGACTTGACGGTACCTCATAACAACCTAGAGGAGCCTGTCAAATAACCGATACTCCACGATTAACCCAACCTCCCCTAGCCTTAACAGTCTATATACCGCCGTCGCCAGCCTACCTTGTGAAAGAAACAAAGTGAGCTAAACAGCCACCACACTAACACGACAGGTCGAGGTGTAACTTATGGGAAGGATCATGATGGGCTACATTTTCTAAAACAGAAAACACGAATAAACTATGAAATAAGAAACTGAAGGCGGATTTAGCAGTAAACTAAGAACAAAATACCTAGTCGAAATCAATGCAATGAGGTGCGTACACACCGCCCGTCATCCCTGTCAACCAAACAACAAAATTCATAAACAAAAATATTACCAAAAACAGGGCAAGTCGTAACACGGTAAGCGTACTGGAAAGTGCGCTTAGAAACAAAAAGTAGCTTACAATAAAGCATTCGACCTACACTCGAACGACATTAAAATAATCTTTTTGAGCTAATAATAAAATACCACAAACATACTATTATTAACCTAAACAAAACATTTGACAAACCAAGTAGATGTGATCGAACAGTAAAACTTAACACTCTAGTACCGCAAGGGAAACATTTAAAGCAACAAAAAGCAAAGATTAAACCTTGTACCTTTCGCATCATGGTCTAGCAAGAAACCAAAGACAAGAAGAATCATAGCCTCCACCCCGAAACCAGATGAGCTACTTTATAGCAGCCTAACGGGCACACCCTTCTCTGTAGCAAAAGAGTGGGAAGACTAAAAAGTAGATGTGAAACGCTTACCGAATCTGGAGATAGCTGGCTACCCAACAAAAGAATATAAGTTCAACCTTAGACCAAAACAATAACAACTTATAACCTAAGGTTAGTCAATAGGGGTACAGCCCTATTGAAACAGGATACAACCTGAATTTGAGAGGAATTTAAACTTACACCCCAGTAGGCCTTAAAGCAGCCACCTAACAAAATATCGTTAAAGAATTCTACTTACAATCCCAAAAATAACAAAAAACTCCAAACCAATTAAAGGTAGACCCATAATCATGGGTATTATTATGCTAGAACTAATAATAAGACAACCTCTCTTTATGCACCTATCCACTAGAACGGATAAACCACTAGTAATCAACAGACCAAAATAGGAACAAACTAAACCAATACACACCACAAAACAAACTGTGAACCCAACACAGGAGCATTAAAAAGAAAGATTAAACATTATAAAAGGAACTCGGCAAACACAAACCCCAACTGTTTAACAAAAACATAACCTTTAGCCAAACAAATATTAAAGGCAACGCCTGCCCAGTGAACAATTAAACGGCCGCGGTACCCTAACCGTGCAAAGGTAGCGTAATCATTTGTCTACTAATTATAGACCTGTATGAAAGGCAAAATGAGGGTTTAGCTGTCTCTTATAATAAATCAATTAAACTGATCTCCCAGTACAAAAGCTGGGATTCCAACATAAGACCAGAAGACCCTGTGAAGCTTAAACTAAACTATTAAAACACATAATAGCTACTTTCGGTTGGGGCGACCTTGGAAAAAAAAAGAACTTCCAAACATAATGACCTAAATCACACTAACAGGCCAACAAGCCACTAAAAGACCCAGTAAAACTGATAAATGAACCAAGTTACTCCAGGGATAACAGCGCAATCTTCTTCAAGAGCCCATATCAAAAAGAAGGTTTACGACCTCGATGTTGGATCAGGACATCCTAATGGTGCAGCCGCTATTAAGGGTTCGTTTGTTCAACGATTAATAGTCCTACGTGATCTGAGTTCAGACCGGAGCAATCCAGGTCGGTTTCTATCTATGAACATGTCTTACCCAGTACGAAAGGACCGGTAAGACAAAGCCAATACTACAAGCACGCTTTAACAAAAGATATACCACAACATCACATAAAAATTCATAAACCAAGACAAGGTTAATTAAGGACCACCCTTAATATATTCCTGCAATCCTACTAAACACTATCAACTCACTACTTTATATTCTATCAATTCTCATAGCTGTAGCATTCCTCACCCTACTAGAACGAAAACTCTTAGGGTATATGCAACACCGCAAAGGGCCAAACCTAGTAGGCCCTATAGGTCTACTACAACCAATTGCAGACGGCCTAAAACTCATCACAAAAGAAGCAACAAAACCCACCATATCCTCACCAATCTTATTCACCATCTCACCAATCCTAGCACTAACCCTAGCACTCACATCCTGAGCACCAATACCAATACCATCAACCATAACTAACATAAACCTAGGTCTACTATTCATTATGGCAATATCAGGTATATTCACTTACACTGTCCTATGATCAGGATGATCATCTAATTCAAAATATCCACTAATAGGAGCTATACGAGCTGTAGCACAAATTATCTCATACGAGGTCACTCTAGGACTAATTATCATCTCAATAGCCACTATATCCGGCGGATACTCATTAATAACCTTCATAGAAACACAAGAACACATATGACTCCTACTCCCAACATGACCATTAGCTATAATATGATTTACATCTACCCTAGCCGAAACCAACCGATCCCCATTCGATTTAACAGAAGGAGAATCTGAACTAGTATCCGGATTTAATGTAGAATTCTCAGCTGGACCATTCGCACTACTATTCCTAGCAGAATACACCAATATTCTTCTAATAAACACCCTATCAACTACAATATTCCTAAATCCTGGAACAACAAATCCACAACTATTTACTATCAACCTAATAATCAAAACAATAGCACTAACCATCACATTCCTATGAATTCGAGCCTCATACCCACGATTTCGATATGATCAACTAATACATCTACTATGAAAACAATACCTTCCACTAACTCTAGCAATATATTTACTTAACACCTCTACCACCACAGCACTATGTGGTACACCACCACAATGGAGACGTGCCCGAGCTTAAAGGACTACCTTGATAGAGTAGACACGGGGACAATCACCCCCATCTCCCAAAAAATAACTCTCCTAGGACCCCCCCCCTACCCCCCCCCAAAATTTTAACCCGCCTCCGCCTATAATGTACCCCTTAGGATGTTTATCTTTATTTCACTATGTATAATTATACATTAATGATTTGCCTCACGCCTAATAAGCGGGAATTATACTATAATTATTTGTATAAAAAAGTGGTATATTACATAAAATTTACCCCCTCATTTCTCAAACGTTCCATGTTTTCTTCGGCTATCCATTCTTAGTAACCATGACTATCCCGTTCCTAATGGTGTCCCTTGGTTTAACCCAGCCCGTGAAACCCTCTATCCTTCCATTGAATGCATACAGTCCCGCTTCTCACGTCCATATATTGTAACTCCTCCCCGGATGTTCTTTCCAAGGCCGCTGGTTACACCTTCAAGATCATCTCAATGGTCCGGAACCACCCCGCCCTACTTGCTCTTTCCAAGGCCTTTGGTCGCACCCTTTATATTGGTACATATCACCTCATGTTCTTATCAGCTATGCCTGTTCCACCCCTGGTTGTCCTTTTTATCTCTACCTTTCACCTGACACCCATATATGCTCGTTACCGTTCCCCTCACCGGGGTAGACCATCTAGTCCGGGTGGAGCTATATTCTTGGTCTGGCATATTCCCTACCACGTGGATATACTTTCCATGTTTTCTTAGACATATTTTTTCCTTGACTATAAAATTTCATTATTCCATTATTATAAATTTCCCGCAGTAAAAAATTTCTCAACACCCTTTTTTAAAAAAATGAAGAAAAAATAATACAGCAAACTATAACATTTTTAACAACCCAAAACTCTATACAACCAACCCCATATTACCCCCACCCAAAAATTCACGCCCCACAAAAACACTCATTATAAAAATTACCGACACAATTTTTAGAACCCCAAATTTAACTTTTTTTCCCAGAGAGAAATTTCAAATGCCAAAATACCCCCCCTTCAAAAATAGTCATTTTAAGGTCACTTTTTAAAATCTCCTGAATTTTTATATAATTAAGGTAGCAAAGCCCGGCCATGCAAAAGGCTTAAAACCTCTATACAGATGTTCAAATCATCTCCTTAATAACTAGAAAGTCAAGACTCGAACTTGAACCAGAAAGCCCAAAACTTTCAATACTACCAATATACTACCTTCTACAGTAGGGTCAGCTAAAAAAGCTATCGGGCCCATACCCCGAAAATGCCAAGACGGCCCCTACTAATTAACCCAATATCCTGACTAACTATCACAACAAGCATTACACTAAGCACCATCATAATCACATCAACAACACACTGACTTATAACCTGAACCTGCCTAGAAATTAATACCCTCTCCATAATTCCACTCATTTCAAAACCAAACCACCCACGAGCAACAGAAGCAGCAACAAAATACTTCCTTACCCAAACCATAGCCTCCACAGCCCTACTATTCGCAGCCACAACAAACGCACTAAAAACCGCAAACTGAGAAACCCACCTCACAACAGAACAAACAGCAACAATAATCATTACCCTAGCCCTAATAATAAAAATAGCAGCAGCACCATTCCACTTCTGACTCCCAGACGTCTCACAAGGCACTACCACCCTAACAACCCTAACCATTTTGACCTGACAAAAAATTGCCCCATTAACAATCCTATTAACAATCCACAACAAAACAAACATCACACTAACACTACTATCAGCAATCCTATCTATTATAGTTGGAGGACTTGGAAGCCTAAACCAGACTCAACTACGAAAACTCATAGCATTCTCATCAATTGCTCATACAGGGTGAATCATAGCCACAATTACAATGGCACCCAACATCTCTATATTAACCTTTATTATATACACCCTATCAACTATCCCAATATTTTTACTAATAAACCTAACAGCCACAGCAACTATTAAAGATATTGGGACTGTATGAACCAACTCCCCATACACTATAACAATTATATCAATAACTTTACTATCTTTAGGAGGACTACCTCCCCTTTCAGGATTCATACCAAAATGATTAATCCTAAACAACATAACCTCTCTCCATATAATCACAGAAGCTATCCTAATAGCCATAACCTCCCTCCTCAGCCTATATGCTTACATACGACTAGTTTACATATCATCAATAACCCTCCCACCACAAACCTCTATAATATCATTAAAATGACGAACCACAAACAAAAAACACCCAATAGCAACCTCCATAACAACAATACTAACAACCTCATTACTGCCTATAACCCCAAACATATAGAAACTTAAGTTATACCAAACTAGGAACCTTCAAAGTTCCAAAAAAAGACCCCTTTAGTTTCTGCTTAGAACTTGCAGAAACACTACATCTCCTGCTTGCAAAGCAGGTATTTTACTTAAACTAAAGCCCCCTAAACTAGCGGGCCTCGATCCCACAAATACTAGTTAACAGCTAGCTGTCCAAACCGGCGGACTTTAGTCTAGCTTCTCCGTTTTTGAGCGGGGGGAAAAACGGAGAAACCCGGGGCAGGTGCCGACTTCAGATTTGCAGTCTGACATGTAGTTACACTTCAGGGTTGGCAGCAAGGAATATCCTATGTATAATTTTACAGATTACCGCTTTAATCAGCCATACTACCTGTGTTTATTACCCGTTGACTATTCTCAACAAACCACAAAGATATTGGAACCCTATACCTACTATTTGGTGCATGATCCGGCCTAGTCGGAGCCTGCCTAAGCATCTTAATACGAATAGAATTAACCCAGCCAGGATCTCTTCTAGGTAGTGACCAAATCTTTAATGTTCTAGTCACAGCCCACGCATTCATCATAATTTTCTTCATAGTAATACCTATCATAATCGGGGGATTTGGTAACTGACTAATTCCATTAATAATTGGAGCCCCAGACATAGCCTTCCCACGGATAAATAATATAAGCTTCTGATTGCTACCACCAGCCCTTCTCCTCCTACTATCCTCTTCCTATGTTGAAGCCGGTGCCGGCACAGGATGAACCGTTTACCCCCCCCTATCAGGAAATTTAGTCCACTCTGGACCATCAGTAGACCTAGCAATTTTCTCGCTACACCTAGCAGGCGCTTCGTCCATCCTGGGAGCAATCAACTTCATTACAACATGCATCAACATAAAACCAAAATCCATACCAATATTCAATATCCCACTATTCGTCTGATCTGTACTAATTACCGCCATTATACTTCTCCTAGCCCTACCAGTACTAGCAGCAGCAATTACAATACTATTAACAGACCGAAATATCAACACCTCATTCTTCGACCCCTGTGGAGGAGGGGACCCCGTACTATTTCAACACCTATTCTGATTCTTTGGTCACCCAGAAGTATATATCCTAATCCTACCAGGATTTGGTATTGTGTCAAGTATTATCACATTCTATACAGGAAAAAAGAACACATTTGGATACACAAGCATAATCTGAGCAATAATATCTATTGCTATCCTTGGGTTCGTTGTATGAGCCCACCACATATTCACTGTGGGCCTAGACATTGACAGCCGAGCCTACTTTACAGCGGCAACAATAATTATCGCAATCCCAACAGGTATTAAAGTATTCGGTTGACTAGCCACTCTAACCGGCGGACAAATTAAATGACAAACCCCAATTTACTGAGCTCTTGGTTTTATCTTCCTATTTACCGTTGGTGGAATAACTGGAATTATCCTAGCAAACTCATCACTTGATATTGTACTACACGATACCTACTATGTAGTAGCACACTTCCATTACGTTTTATCAATGGGGGCGGTATTCGCCATTATGGGTGGACTCACCCACTGATTCCCACTGTTCACAGGCTATACTCTGAATCAAACTCTAACCAAAACCCAGTTCTGAGTAATATTTACAGGAGTAAATATAACATTCTTCCCACAACACTTCTTAGGTCTTTCCGGAATACCACGACGATACTCAGACTTTCCAGACGCCTTCACCCTATGGAACACAATATCATCAATCGGATCTACCATTTCTATAGTAGCAGTACTAATATCTTTATTTATTGTCTGAGAAGCATTAACATGCAAACGTGAAATTCAAATACCTTTAGGAAAAAAAACCCATGTAGAATGGTTCTTCGGATCTCCACCACCTTACCACACACACACAGAACCTACGTTTATATTAAACAACACATATGCCCCAATCCGAAACCTCATCTCATACATAGAATGGCCTTGACCCGAGAAAAGACAGAGTTAATCTGCCATCTGTTAATTTCAAGTTAACCGCATATTATGCTTTCTTCCCGAAGACCTAGTAAACATATTACATGGCTTTGTCATAGCCAAATCACAGCCCCTGTGGTCCTCAATGCCATACGCAGGTCAACTATCACTACAAGAAGCCGCAGGTCCAACAATAGAAGAAGTAATTTTCCTACACGATCACGTATTACTACTTACCTGCCTAATAACCATAGTAATTACCATATTTACCCTCACTGCAACTACAACATCACTTACTCACAACGACCCAACAGAAGAAGTAGAACAACTAGAAGCAGCATGAACAGCTGCCCCCATTATAATCCTAATCTTAACAGCCCTACCATCAGTCCGATCCTTATACTTAATAGAAGAAGTATTTAATCCCCACCTCACCATCAAAGCAACAGGACACCAATGATACTGAAACTACGAATATTCAGATGAAGTACAAATTACATTTGACTCCTATATAATTCAAACAAAAGACTTACAAAACGGATCTCCACGGCTACTTGAAGTTGATCACCGTATAATCATACCAGCAGGACTTCAAACACGTGTTGTAGTAACTGCAGAAGATGTCCTTCACTCATGAACAATTCCATCACTAGGAGTAAAAGTAGATGCAGTTCCGGGACGACTAAACCAACTTCCATTGGCCACATCCCGAGTTGGAGTTTTCTACGGCCAATGCTCAGAAATCTGCGGAGCAAACCACAGTTTTATACCAATCGCAGTAGAAGCAATCCCACTTCATAACTTTGAACAGTGACTTATCTCAGAACAATCACTGAGAAGCTTTTATAGCGTTAGCCTTTTAAGTTGAAGAAGAAATACACTTTCCTTAGTGACATGCCCCAACTAGATACAATTTTCATCACAATTATCTACATATGAACCTGACTAATACTTCACTTAATAATACAAAAAATTAAAATCTTTATAATAACAAACCCAACAACCCAAACGATACCCAAAAAACCAACCCCAACTCTACAATGACTATAAACATATTTGAACAATTTATAAGCCCAGAACTTCTATTGATCCCAACAGCCCCATTATCAATAATAATTCCAGTCATAATAATCCACCATAAACCAAAACTTTTAGGAAACCGAATAATAACAGCTATTACCCTAATACTAAAAACTGTTATAACCAATATAACCAACCAACTATCCATTGACGGACAAAAATGATGTAAAATCTTAACAAGCCTGCTTGCCATAATCCTAATATCAAACTTACTAGGACTACTACCATATACTTTCACAACAACCTCGCAACTATCAATAAACATAGCAATAGCTATTCCACTTTGAATAGCCACTATCATCACAGGAATAGTAAAAAAACCATCAATCACACTAGCCCACATACTTCCAGAAGGATCCCCAACCCCACTAATTCCATTCATAATCATTATCGAAACAATTAGCCTACTAATACGCCCACTAGCTCTAGGAGTACGACTTACAGCTAACATTACAGCCGGACACCTACTAATAACCATGGTAAGCACAGCCACACTTAACTTTATTAGCACACAAGTTACCTTAAGCATTATAACACTACTCTTACTATTTTTACTTTCCATTTTAGAACTAGCAGTAGCCTGCATTCAGGCCTATGTGTTTGTTCTTCTAGTTATCCTATACCTCCAAGAAAACACATAATGACCCACCAACTCCACCAATACCACTTAGTAGATCCCAGCCCATGACCACTAACAGGAGCCATAGGCTCCCTTCTGCTAGCCTCAGGCCTAGCAATCTGATTTCACACCTCATCCACCACAGTGATAAAAATAGGATTATTAACTCTGTTACTCACCATGATCCAGTGATGACGAGACGTTATCCGAGAAAGCACTTTTCAAGGACACCACACAAAAGGTGTCCAAAAAAACATACGATATGGTATAATCCTTTTCATCACATCTGAAGTATTCTTCTTTCTTGGCTTTTTCTGAGCATTATACCACGTAAGCTTAGTCCCCACCCCAGAACTAGGAGCAGAATGACCCCCAACAGGAATCACTCCGCTTGACCCAACAGAAGTTCCACTACTAAACACAGCAGTCCTACTCTCATCAGGGGCAACTATTACATGATCACATCACACAATAATAAATGGGAATAAAAAAGAAGCAACCTACGCATTAATATTAACTATTATCCTGGGCATTTACTTTACAGCCTTACAAGCATCAGAATACATAGAAACCCCCTTCACCATCTCAGATAGTGTTTACGGCTCACTATTCTTTGTAGCTACAGGATTCCACGGACTTCATGTCATAATCGGAACCTCATTTTTAATAATCTGTTTAATACGCCTTATTAAACACCACTTTACAATCACCCACCACTTCGGATACGAAGCAGCAATCTGATATTGACACTTCGTCGACATTGTTTGATTATTCCTATACATCTCAGTCTACTGATGAGGATCTTATTTCTTTAGTATAGCAGTACAAATGCCTTCCAAGCATTAAGCCCCCCACGGGAAGGAATAATCAACTTAGCCACCCTTATCACTCTAGCCATAATCACATCAGCTGCCTTATACATTATCAACATCCATATTATTAAAAAACCCGACATCAACAAACTATCACCCTATGAATGTGGCTTTGACCCCCTAGGAAACGCCCGAACCCCAATTTCAATCCAATTCTTTCTAGTAGCTATCTTATTTATCCTATTTGACCTAGAAATCGTCCTACTACTACCAACCCCATGAAGCATAAACACCAACCCCCCAAGCACAACCTTTATTCTAATTACACTACTACTCACAATCCTTACACTAGGATTACTATACGAATGACTTCAAGGAGGCCTAGAATGAACAGAATACTGTGATAGTCTAATAGATATTTGATTTCGACTCAAAAGAACTTATCCAATAAGTCGCAGTAATGGAACTAATTAAAACCACCCTATATATAACTTTTATAATCACTATTATTGCCCTATCTCTTCAACATAAACACCTTATAATAGCCCTAATATGTGTAGAAACAATAATACTTATTATATTTACAATACTAGTAATATTTACCTCTACCTCATTAACCATATCACAAATCCCAATACCAATTATCCTACTAACAATCTCAGTATGTGGGGCAGCCGTTGGATTAAGTCTAGTAGTTGCAATTACACGAACCCACGGCAATGACTTTCTAAAAAATCTAAACCTATTATAATGATAAAAATTATCCTTACAACTATTATACTAATCCCAATAATCTTAATATTAAAACCAAAAACACTCTATCAAACAACAACTTCATACTCATTTATAATCGCCATACTCAGCCTCAGCTTATTAGAACCCAACTCCAGCACACACCTACATCTAGACACGACATCAGCTCCACTATTATCTCTATCGTACTGACTACTCCCACTAACAATCATAGCAGGACAATATACAATAACCAAAGAACCACTACAACGACAACGAATACTACTAATAACCTTAACATTACTACAATTATTCATCTCACTAACATTCATAGCCTCTAACCTCACCCTAATGTACATCATATTTGAAGCAACCCTAATCCCAACCCTCATCATTATCACACGCTGAGGACAACAAACTGAACGTCTAACCGCAGGAACATACTTTATATTATATACACTAACAACCTCTATACCACTACTAATCGCAACACTATTCCTCAATAACCTCACCAACACCCCAACTATCTTCATACAAATAATACAAGAAACAAGCCCCAAGACAGAACTAATACTATGAGTAGCCTGTCTTGGGGCTTTTTTAGCAAAAATACCCATATATGGACTTCATCTATGACTACCAAAAGCCCATGTAGAAGCCCCAATCGCAGGCTCAATAGTACTAGCCGCAATCCTATTAAAACTTGGGGGATATGGAATAATTCGAATAATACAAATCCTACCAACAATAAAAACAGATTTGTTCCTTCCATTTATTGTACTAGCCCTATGAGGGGCAACACTAGCTAATCTAACCTGCCTTCAACAAACTGACCTAAAATCCCTCATTGCTTACTCCTCCATCAGCCACATGGGTTTAGTAATTGCCGCAATCATAATTCAAACACAATGAAGCATTTCAGGAGCTATAGCCCTAATAATCGCCCACGGGTTCACCTCATCAGCACTATTCTGCCTAGCCAACACAACCTATGAACGAACCAATACCCGTATTTTAATCCTCACACGAGGGTTTCACAACATCCTACCAATAATAACAGCTTGATGGTTATTAACCAACCTAATAAATATTGCAATCCCCCCAAGCATAAACTTCACAGGAGAATTAATAATCGCATCCTCACTTTTTAACTGATGTCCAACAACCATTATCATATTTGGACTGTCAATACTTATCACGGCATCATACTCACTCCACATGTTTATCTCAACACAAATGGGATCACCTATATTAAATTCAACAACACCCCCAACACACTCACGAGAACACCTTCTTATAACACTCCATATCATCCCCCTAATATTAATTTCACTAAAGCCAGAACTAGTTATATAAGTGCGCGTAATTTAAAAAAAATATCAAGCTGTGACCCTGAACATAGGATTTAACCCTCACGCACCAGAGGGTGCCACAAGATCTGCTAACTCTTTACCCTGGAAATAACCACCAGCTCCCTCTACCAAAGGATAGTAGTATTCCACTGGTCTTAGGCACCAAAATTCTTGGTGCAAATCCAAGTGGTAGAAATGAAACTAATTACCCCCACAATTATCTTAACCATCTTACTCTCCCTAACTATAGCTACTATACAACCTAATAACACCAAAAAAAATCTAATGATGCTCTTCCTAATTAGCTTAATTCCTGCCAACTACGCATTAAACAATAATGAACTTACACTCTCACTAACACCAATAATCATCTTACCAACAGAAAACATCAACATTTCCCTAACCCTAGACACCGCTTCACTACTATTCATCCCAATTACTCTATTTATCACATGATCTATTACAGAATTCTCCTCATGATATATAGCCACAGACCCCCACACCAACAAATTCATTAAATACCTACTAATATTCTTAATCACAATACTAATAATTATCACAGCAAACAACATATACCAATTATTCATTGGATGAGAGGGGGTTGGCATTATATCTTTTCTACTAATCGGGTGGTGATATGGACGACAAGACGCCAACACTGCCGCTCTCCAAGCCATCATCTATAACCGCATCGGAGATATCGGACTCATTATAACAACTGCCTGACTAATAACCTCATCATCAATCAACATGCAAGAACTCATTATCCAACACGAAACAGCCAACATTATTCCAATAGCAGGACTCCTAGCAGCTGCCACTGGTAAATCTGCACAATTTGGCCTACACCCATGACTTCCATCAGCAATAGAAGGCCCCACACCCGTCTCAGCCCTACTACACTCCAGCACTATAGTAGTAGCCGGAGTATTTTTATTAATCCGCCTACACCCAATCCTATGCAATAACAAAATCATAATAACCTCCTGTTTAATGCTAGGAGCAACAACAACAATATTCGCAGCCGCAGCTGCAACAACCCACCTCGACATTAAAAAAATTATTGCATTATCCACCACAAGCCAATTAGGATTAATAATAACAATAATCGGACTCAACCAACCCAACCTAGCCCTACTCCACATAATCATCCACTCATTCTTCAAAGCTCTTCTATTCCTATGTTCAGGGTCCTTCATCCACAATCTAAATAATGAACAAGACATCCGAATAATAGGAGGACTACTAAAAACCGCACCAATAACCTCATCATTCCTAACCATCGCTAACCTATCACTTATAGGAACCCCATTCCTCTCTGGATTCTACTCAAAAGATACAATCATTGAAACACTCACCAATTCACACACCAACTCATGAGCCATTATAATTACTGTAATAGCAACAATTCTATCCGCATGTTATAGCACAAAAATCATAATAACTACATTAACAAAATACCCACGAACTCGACACAACACACACAAAGAAACAAAAACCATTATTAACCCTTTAACCCGTCTAATAGTAATATCAATCCTAGCCGGAACAATAATGAAAATCTCAACCCTACAAACCACGACAATGACCACTATACCAAAAACCATTAAACTCATAGCATTAACCGCCACCATACTAGGAGTAATATTATCAATTGACCTATCATACACAACTCAACACCTAAAACCAAAAAAATACAACAAACATAATCTATTTTTTAATCAACTAGCATTCTTTAACATCCCACATCGATTCATCACTATAAATACACTAAAAATCAGCCAACAAACCTCTACAGAACTTATAGATCTATGAACTCTAGAAAATTGAGGACCAAAAGGCCTATCAAATACACTAATTCCACTAATTCACCTCTCAACACAACAAAAGAACATAATCAAAAACTACATAACTATATTCACTATGACCATGGTCATAATTCTACTAATAAACATCTCTAAAAGGCCGAAAACCCCCCAATCGAGACCAACTCAAAATAACCAAAATAGAAAACAATACAACTAACAACCCTCAAGAACACACAATTAAACCTATTCCACCCTCAAAATAAAAAACACTGCCACCATTAACCTCTAAACATACTAAATCTTCTCAATTAGTATAGACCAATAAACCCCCCACATCACCTAAAAACAACCACAAAACAACAAACAATGAAACCATAAAAACAACAAAATATTTTACTAAACCAACCTTCGAAACACCACCCGAATCCTTTTCTACACTCACACAATACCCAAAAACCACAATTAAACCCCCTAAATACACAATATACATAACTAAGGCCGCAAAAGTACGACCCAAAACAACCATCAAAATACAACAAAAAAACGAAACCCCTATCAAAGCAATTACCCCCTGATAAGGCACAGAAACCACACTCAAAGCTACTACACTTAAAACCAAAAACACTAAAATAAAACCATAAAAATAATTCATCAAAAACATTATTCTTGCTCGAATGAGACCTGCGGCCCGAAAAACCACCGTTGTAAATTCAACTACAAAAATTATGCCTAACCAACACACACTATTACTTTTTAACCTCCTTCCTGTAGGATCAAACATCTCAACCTGATGAAACTTTGGATCAATACTACTAACCTGCTCAGCCCTACAAGTAATAACAGGGTTTTTCCTAGCCATTCATTACACAGCCAACATTAACCTAGCCTTCTCATCCATTGTCCACATCACACGTGACGTACCCTACGGATGAATTATACAAAACCTACATGCAATCGGAGCTTCCATATTCTTTATCTGCATCTACATTCATATCGCACGAGGACTATACTACGGATCATACCTAAACAAAAACGTATGGCTATCAGGAACAACTCTACTAATCATCCTCATAGCAACAGCTTTCTTTGGCTATGTGCTGCCATGAGGACAAATATCATTCTGAGCAGCAACAGTAATTACAAACCTATTAACTGCTGTACCATACATTGGCACAGCACTAACCACCTGACTCTGAGGTGGATTCTCAATCAACGACCCAACTCTAACCCGATTCTTCGCCCTCCATTTCATCCTTCCATTCGCTATCATTTCAATATCATCAATCCACATTATACTTCTCCACACAGAAGGATCCAGCAACCCATTAGGAACAAACTCAGATATCGATAAAATCCCATTCCACCCATATCACTCCCACAAAGACATCCTTATACTCACCATTATAATCACCACAATATTCACTATTATATCCTTCTCCCCGGACATCTTTAACGACCCTGAAAACTTCTCAAAAGCCAACCCCTTAGTTACACCTCAACACATTAAACCAGAATGATACTTTTTATTCGCCTATGGAATCCTTCGATCCATTCCAAACAAACTAGGCGGGACAGTAGCTCTAGTACTATCAGTAGCGATTCTTATAACAATACCATTCACCCACACCTCTTACATTCGATCCATAGCCTTCCGCCCAATCATACAACTAGTATTTTGAACTCTAATTGCTACATTCATCACAATCACATGAGCAGCCACTAAACCAGTTGAACCACCATTTACAATCATTGGACAGACAACCTCTTTTCTATACTTTTCATTCTTCATCATAAACCCCCTAGTTGGCTGATTAGAAAACAAAATCTCATTCCATACATGCTCTAGTAGCTTAACCTTAAAGCATTGTTCTTGTAAACCAAAGCTGGGCCTCAACCCCTAAAGCATCAAAGAAGAGAATCCCCATCTCTAGCCCCCAAAGCTAGCATTTTAACTTAAACTACTCTTTGAAAAATAACTCTCCTAGGACCCCCCCCCTACCCCCCCCCAAAATTTTAACCCGCCTCCGCCTATAATGTACCCCTTAGGATGTTTATCTTTATTTCACTATGTATAATTATACATTAATGATTTGCCTCACGCCTAATAAGCGGGAATTATACTATAATTATTTGTATAAAAAAGTGGTATATTACATAAAATTTACCCCCTCATTTCTCAAACGTTCCATGTTTTCTTCGGCTATCCATTCTTAGTAACCATGACTATCCCGTTCCTAATGGTGTCCCTTGGTTTAACCCAGCCCGTGAAACCCTCTATCCTTCCATTGAATGCATACAGTCCCGCTTCTCACGTCCATATATTGTAACTCCTCCCCGGATGTTCTTTCCAAGGCCGCTGGTTACACCTTCAAGATCATCTCAATGGTCCGGAACCACCCCGCCCTACTTGCTCTTTCCAAGGCCTTTGGTCGCACCCTTTATATTGGTACATATCACCTCATGTTCTTATCAGCTATGCCTGTTCCACCCCTGGTTGTCCTTTTTATCTCTACCTTTCACCTGACACCCATATATGCTCGTTACCGTTCCCCTCACCGGGGTAGACCATCTAGTCCGGGTGGAGCTATATTCTTGGTCTGGCATATTCCCTACCACGTGGATATACTTTCCATGTTTTCTTAGACATATTTTTTCCTTGACTATAAAATTTCATTATTCCATTATTATAAATTTCCCGCAGTAAAAAATTTCTCAACACCCTTTTTTAAAAAAATGAAGAAAAAATAATACAGCAAACTATAACATTTTTAACAACCCAAAACTCTATACAACCAACCCCATATTACCCCCACCCAAAAATTCACGCCCCACAAAAACACTCATTATAAAAATTACCGACACAATTTTTAGAACCCCAAATTTAACTTTTTTTCCCAGAGAGAAATTTCAAATGCCAAAATACCCCCCCTTCAAAAATAGTCATTTTAAGGTCACTTTTTAAAATCTCCTGAATTTTT